GAAATCCGTTGGACAAGCAGATTCACATCTCTTACAACCTACACAGTCCTCTGTTCTTGGAGCAGGAGCAATTTGCTTAGCTTTACATCCGTCCCAAGGTATCATTTCCAATACATCTGTGGGGCAGGCTCGTACACATTGAGTACATCCTATACATGTATCATAAATCTTTACTGAATGTGACATTGGATCTATCCATTTTTTGAACGTTATCAATTTTCGATCTGGTAAAATCAGTAGTAACTGAATCATATATTGTAGACACCAGACGAATCAGTGGTTTACCAGAATTTTTTTTTAATTTCATAATCAATCTACTTCTGGATCTGGTCATGAGAATGAGAGAGGTCCAAGATACTTTGATTTATTACGTTTCAGCAAACATGGTCATACGAGTTATACACGACACGCTAATTCTAATTGGTAAATATTCTATATATCTGTCTTTATTTATATCATTACGACTATTTATTCAACAAATTCGATTGATTGATACGAGTTGATTTTCTGTTACGATAGATCGACGAAACAATAGCTGGCCCAATAGCTGCTTCAGCGGCTGCAATAGCTATAACAAAGATCGAGAAAATGTCTCCTTTTAATTGTCGACTATCAAATAAATCAGAAAATGTTACGAGATTTAGATTAACCGCATTCAGTATAAGCTCAAGACACATAAGTGCTCTAACCATGTTTCGGCTTGTGATCAATCCATAAATACCGATAGAAAATAAATAGGCACTCAAAATAAGTACATGCTCGGTCATCATTGACCAACTCCTCATCAATTGAGATTGATTTCAATATGAACAACAATACAATTTAACCGATTTGATTGACTAGAATATAACAAGTACGGAAAAAAGGAAGGTATTAGTAATGGATCGAACTCAAACCCATTCAATTTAATATATGAACAATAGAATATCAAAATGGAACTGAAGGGAAATTGATGTGATAATAATAACACAGAACAAAACACGGCCTTATTGATTTTATTTGATTTTGGATTTCTAATTCTAAGTATTTATTACTGACGAGCCATAGCAATTGCACCTATCAAAGCAACTAAAAGAATTATAGAAATGAGTTCAAATGGAAGATAAAAATCTGTTGATAAATGAATTCCAATTTGTTGAACGTTACTTGTCAGGTCCTGCTCTATAATCTGGTTTGATCTTGTAGTCCAAATAATCCCGTACCATGACGTATCTGAGATAGTAGTAATTAGTGAAAAAAGAATACTTGTACAAACCAGTGAAGTAACTCCATCTCCAACTGTCCAAAGATATAAATCTTTGTAATATTCTGAACCATTCATGAACATCACAGCAAATACGATTAAGACATTTACGGCTCCCACGTAAATAAGGAGCTGTGCAGCAGCTACAAAATAGGAGTTAGATGGAATATGGAATAAGGATATACAAACAAGAACCAATCCTAATGAAAAGGCAGAATAAATTGGATTGGTAAGTAATACCACCCCTAGGCCTCCTAATATAAGACCTGATCCTAGAAATACTAAAAGAATATCATGTATTGATCCAGGTAAATCCATTATGTGTAAAATAAGAGATAAATAAGTTGAAATATTTCATTTTCATGACCTTACTGACCGGGCCAGGAAAAAAGAGGTTACCCTATCTTTCTTTTTTTTTCTTGTATATGCCTAATTGAATTGAATCTTAATGTGGTGTGGATTGATGTAGATACAGTTATTGGACCAATCCCGCTTTTGTATCCAAAAGAGTAGTTGAAATTTGATATTTCGAAATCATCACGGATATATGAATCTATTCTAAATCCAAATCAAGCCGTGATTCTCACCAATCAATAGTTATGTTTTGTAGTTACTAACCAACCAAAATGAAAGAAACTTCGCTTCTTTAGATCAAAACGGAATCTTAGTAATTGGTAATCGTTCTTGAATCAAGGGGGTTATCCGTGGCTATTTTTATTTGAGTCGAATTCATAATTGTTCGAATTGTGTAATCGCCAATTACTGACATTGGTAACCGACCCAAAGCAATTTGATTATAATTCAATTCGTGACGATCATAAGTAGAAAGTTCATATTCTTCAGTCATTGATAAACAGTTTGTTGGACAATACTCGACGCAGTTACCACAAAATATACAGATTCCGAAATCAATACTATAATTAAGCAATCGTTTCTTTCTAATATCTGTTTCCAATCTCCAATCAACAACGGGTAGATCTATGGGGCATACACGAACACATACTTCACAAGCAATGCATTTATCAAATTCAAAGTGGATTCGACCGCGGAAACGCTCTGATGTGATCGATTTTTCATAAGGATATTGAATAGTTACAGGTAAACGATTCGCGTGGGATAAGGTAATCATGAAACTTTGACCAATGTACCTTGCAGCTCGTACTGTTTGTTGACCATAATTCATGAACCCGGTCACCATAGGGAACATATCGTGGATATCCATGAATAAATTGATGTTTCTTTCTCTTGCTTGAGAGA